TTCAATGCTTTGCTTATGTACAACTGCAAAGTAAGAAACATTCTAATTGGATTAGGTAGATAATTTTTCAGTCATTCATTGAATGATAAATCACTACAAGTGACGGAGATACGCGATTTAAATAACGGAAAATCCAATATTTTAAAATTGTATCTAGAATGACTGGAAAAGTGGAAACAAGGCCAGATATAATTTGATCATTATGAACAAATCCAAAATCCTTGTAGACAAAGCCAATCAGCAGTTCCCAACCATGGGGCGAATGAAATCCGATACATAAATCAGTTAATAAAAGAAGAGAAAAAGCTTTTATTGTGTCACTTAAGTTATATAGGAATTCCTGAGCCCAAGAGTTAAGAATAACAAGTTCTTTATTACCCAAAATAGAATAACCGCTTAGAATAATGAAACAGATTATATTTGTCGAGAAGTGCAAAATCGTATGAATACGACCCTCGTTGTGTATCTTGATTAATTGGATTGTTTCTTTGTGAATTCCTATACGAAGGTTTTGTAGATGTGTCTCCGAGTATTCCTTGATCATTTCCTCTAAGAAGAGGAGTTCCTCCAATTCTCTGAATTTTTCTAGAATACTCTTTTCTTCAATATCATTCAAAAAAAATTCGGATTGCCTAGTATTCCACCAATAAGTAACCCATGATTCCAGACTTTTTTGAAATGAGAGAGAAATCCACCAGGGCAAAAATACTATAGATGCAAGATATAAAAGAGGAGTGAATGCTTTCTTTTTTTCCATTTTTTCGTCTGTGAATTGTTAATGAACCCATCTCATTCGTCGACTCTATGTAATCTAATATTTCTCTCATGCATCTCTTCTATTACAAGTTATCGAACCTATGAATCTATTCACTCTTTTTTATTTGTGATTTCGTGGTTAGGCCTTGAATCTAGAAAAAAAATACCGAAATAGACGAAAAATTCGAATGAATAAATAAAAAAAATTGTTTACCTATATTTCAATTGGTCGAATTCGAAGCACATATCTCCTTTCGATAAATGCCCGGAAAAATTTTATTCTTATTCCATATATGTCTGCTTTGACTCGAATGAATGTTTTGAAGAAACCTCAATTAAGTTATAAGTTATGTTATAGAAAAAGGGGATTCTTGCTTTTTTTGCTCTCCTGCTGAGAAAGCATTCATTTCTCGGCTTCATTTATTAAAAAACTTCAATTGGTACACGCAAGAAATAGGCCAATTCAGCAGCTTTTTGTTCCATTTCCCGTGGAGTAAAATTCTCATCAGTACGAGTCAATGGAATGGCTCCCTGGCCTCTGATATCCATATAAAGGACACGACGAGCAAAAATACCCTCTTTCACTTCTATTCTGACGGACTGAATATCTTTTATAAGAAATCGGAGGAAGACCCGACGATTTTTTCCAGGAAATCCCCAACGAAAGATACACACTATTCCATCTTTTCTATCAAATCGATCATAACCACTACCTACATTCCACGAAATTGTGCACCACAAATAGGAGCTAATAAAAAGACCCGCGATCCCATAGAAAGACATCACAATTCCTTGCGGGAAAAAAACTATTTCCTGAGACGGAAATAAAGATATCAAATTTCTACCAAGATAACTCGAGGTTCCAACCAACAAGAATCCTAATGAACCTAAAAAAAGGATAACAGCCCAGCAGAAATTACTTGTTTTTCGAGCCCCCGTTATAGGTTCTATCCATATATGTTCTGATCGACAACTCATACTTGATCCAGTTGCTTTTTTTGGAATTGAGAGAATACCCCAAATGAATTTGACTTTAGTCCGTTTGTTTCCGAAGTAACTCGCATCAACTAGCACTAGTTTGATGTGAACCTTTAGGAGTAATTCATTAAATTGGTTAGATCTAAACTAATAACATACCCTTCGTATGATCTCACTAAAGATAGCCACATGTATATAGATAGACCAACTTTACAGTTCAGCCATCCGCCGAGTTGGGTCTATTTGAAAATAGCTAGAATATAGCATTTTTGGGAGATTTTCGGCGGAAGCCACTTATACCAAATATACCAAATTTTGCTAAATGGATATCTGTGTTATGATACAAGCGTCAGTTAAAAAAAAATAGATGAGATTTTGTGCCCTCGCCTCTAAACAATTTTGTTTTTTTGAATATGAAGAAATAAAGAAGCTATTGCGATTGCCGGAAATACTAGGCCTACTAAAGGGACCAAAACAGAGGGAAAGGTAAGATTTGTCATAGAATGGGTACCTCGATTTACTATTTGTACCTGTTATTATTATTTAGATTTTATTTTCTATTTTATAATATAAAGTAAAGATATCTTATCTTATCTTATTATATATAAAGTATATCTTATTATAATTTGATAATTTGATATTGATCATTCTAAATAAATAAATAAAGATATAAGTATCTAACTAAGTGAGTTATAGAATGTAGTTTTGCATCTTTCTACATGAAAGATTTGAAAGGATATGGATGATATCTTTTTTTCTTCATTTT